TATAACTTTAGCAACTCTTTTTTACCCGGATCTGGCGCAGGAAAGGGATAGTGCCCAACTTCAAGTTGTCAATTATATCCTTTCTGGAAACGGTAAACCAATTCGAGGAATTTCTGATACAAATATTCAATTAGTTCGGACTTGTTTAGTATTGAATTGGACCGAAGACAAAAAAAGTTCTTCTAGTCAAGAAGCCCGTGCTTCCCTTGTTGAAATAAGGGCAAATGGTTTGATTCGACATTTCCTAAGAATCGACTTGGCAAAATTCACTATTTCATATATCGGAAAAAGGAATGATCCATCGGGCTCAGGGTTTCTCTCTGCTAATGGATCAGATTTCACCAATATCAATCCGTTTTCTTCTATTTATTCTTATTCCAAGGCAAGAATTCAACAACCCCTTAATCAAAATCAAAGAACTATTCATATGTTATTGAATAGAAATACGGGATTACAGTCGTTAATAATTTTGTCATCATCCAATTGTTTTCGAATGGGTCCATTCAATGATGTAAAATATCACAATGTGATACAAGAATCAATTCAAATTACAAAAGATCCTCGAATTCCAATTAAGAATTCGATGGGGCCTTTAGGAACAGCCTTTCTACTTACAAATCTTTATTCATTTTACCATTTAATAACTCATAATCAGATCTTGGTAAATAACTATTTGGAACTTGAGAATTTAAAACAGACTTTTCAAGTAATTAAGTATTTTCTAATGGATGAAAATGAGAAAATTTCGAACCCCGATTCACGCAGTAACATTATTTTCAATTTGAGTTGGGATTTTCTTCATCTCAATTATTGTCAAGAAACATCTACAATAATGAATCTTGGGCAGCTTATTTGTGAAAATATATGTATAGTCAAAAACGCATCACACCTAAAATCGGGTCAAATTATACTTGTTCAAGTTGACTCTGTAGTAATACGATCAGCTAAGCCTTATTTGGCCACTACAGGAGCAACTGTTCATGGTCATTATGGGGAACTAATGTACCAAGGAGATACTTTAATTACATTTATATATGAAAAATCGAGATCTGGTGATATAACCCAGGGGCTTCCAAAAGTGGAGCAGGTGTTAGAGGTGCGTTCGATTGATTCAATATCAATGAATCTAGAAAAGAGGGTTGAAGGTTGGAACGAGCGTATAACAAAAATTCTTGGAATGCCGTGGGCATTCTTGATTGGTGCTGAGCTAACTATCGTGCAAGGTCGTATCTCTTTGGTTAATAAGATCCAAAAGGTTTATCGATCTCAGGGGGTGCAGATTCATAATAGGCATATCGAAATTATTGTACGTCAAATAACATCAAAGGTCTTGGTTTCAGAAGATGGAATGTCTAATGTTTTTTCACCCGGAGAACTAATTGGATTGTTGCGGGCGGAACGAATGGGGCGCGCGTTGGAAGAAGCAGTTTGTTACCGAGCCCTCTTATTGGGAATAACAAGAACATCTCTCAATACTCAAAGTTTTCTATCTGAAGCGAGTTTTCAAGAAACGGCTCGAGTCTTAGCAAAAGCAGCTCTCCGGGGTCGAATCGATTGGTTGAAGGGCCTGAAAGAAAACGTTGTTTTGGGGGGTATGGTACCTGTTGGTACCGGATTGAAAAGATTAGTGCCCCCTTCAAAAGAATATACCAAGAGCCCTTTGGAAATAAAAAACAATCTATTCGAGGGGGAAATGAGAGATATTTTGTTTCATCACAGAAAATTATTGGATTCTTTTCTTTCAAAGAACTTCCATGATAGAGCGGAACAATCGTTTATAGGATTTAATGATTCTTAAAAGTGGATTCCTCTTTTTGACTATCTGGATTTGGTGCAGTCATTTGATTTGGTAATCAAAATAGTAAGCAATAGAAAAGACAAACGGCTTGGGCGTCTATCTACGGCCAATCTACGGTAGAAGAGAAGGTTCCGTCGGAACAATTATTTATTTCAGTTCAAGGCTCCTCGTCGCTTTTTTTTGAAATGAGGGGGGGTGTGGGGAGAAATGACAAGAAGATATTGGAACATTAACTTGGAAGAGATGCTGGAGGCAGGAGTTCATTTTGGCCATGGTACTAGGAAATGGAATCCTAAAATGGCACCTTATATCTCGGCAAAACGTAAAGGTATTCATATTACAAATCTTACTAGAACTGCTCGTTTTTTATCTGAAGCCTGCGATTTGGTTTTTGATGCAGCAAGTAGAGGAAAACAATTCTTGATTGTTGGTACCAAAAATAAGGCAGCTGATTCAGTAGCACGGGCTGCAATAAGGGCCCGGTGTCATTGTGTTAATAAAAAATGGCTCGGCGGGATGTTAACAAATTGGTCGACTACAGAAACGAGACTTCATAAGTTCAGGGACTTAAGAATGGAACAAAAAATGGGAAGACTCAACTATTTGCCGAAAAGAGATGCGGCTGTGGTGAAAAGACAATTATCTCGCTTGCAAACATATCTGGGCGGGATTAAATATATGGCGGGGTTACCCGATATTGTAATTATCGTTGATCAGCATGAAGAATATACGGCCCTGCGAGAGTGCCTCACTTTGGGAATTCCAACAATTTGTTTAATCGATACAAATTGTGATCCCGATCTTGCAGATATTTCGATTCCCGCGAATGATGACGCTATATCTTCAATCCGCTTAATTCTTAACAAATTAGTATTCGCAATTTGTGAGGGCCGTTCTAGCTATATAAGAAATCCTTAATTAATAATAAGATAAATAACTTTTACTTCGAAAATCGGATAGAATCGGTTATTTTTTATTTATTTTGAAAAATGTATCAAAATAACTGGAGATATTATGTGATTAGTTAGTATTGAAAATATTAGTTGATACTCAAAAGATCCGATTCAAGTAGACAAAGAGATGGTTGAATCAAAATAATTTTGTTTAAAGTTCCATTTTTTTCCAGAGGACAATATGAATGTGCTATCATGTTCCATCAATACACTATACGATATATCCGGTGTGGAAGTAGGCCAACATTTTTATTGGCAAATAGGGGGTTTCCAAGTCCATGGACAAGTACTTATTACTTCTTGGGTTGTAATTGCTATCTTATTAGGTTCAGCTACTATAGCTGTTCGGAACCCACAAATCATTCCGACTGGGAGTCAGAATTTTTTCGAATATGTTCTTGAATTCATTCGAGATGTGAGTAAAACTCAAATTGGAGAAGAATACGGCGCTTGGGTTCCTTTTATTGGAACTCTCTTTCTATTTATTTTTGTTTCCAATTGGTCAGGAGCTCTTTTACCTTGGAAAATCATAGACTTACCTCATGGAGAGTTAGCCGCACCCACGAATGATATAAATACTACTGTTGCTTTGGCTTTACTCACGTCAGTGGCGTATTTCTATGCGGGTCTTACCAAAAAGGGATTAAGTTATTTCGGGAAATATATTCAACCAACCCCAATCCTTTTACCCATTAACATTCTAGAAGATTTCACAAAGCCCTTGTCACTTAGTTTTCGACTTTTCGGGAATATCTTAGCGGATGAATTAGTAGTTGTTGTTCTTGTTTCTTTAGTACCTTCAGTGGTTCCTATCCCTGTTATGTTCCTTGGATTATTTACAAGTGGTATTCAAGCTCTTATTTTTGCAACTTTAGCTGCGGCTTATATAGGTGAATCCATGGAGGGTCACCATTGAAATAGTCTTTTTTCCCTTAGCGCAAAGCAGTAGTTCACGATGATTTCCTTAAGGAATATAAATATAGAAGACTTTCTATATGATAGAAAAAAATGGGAACAAAAAAATAAAAGATTACGATATTAGAGAGTTGTAAAAACAAAAAAGGAAAGAGATCCAAAAGATCTTTTTCCTAAACCTAATTTTTCTTTCGTCCGCTTAATATCCTACCTTTCCGTAACGAAGATTTACTTTTATATTAGTCAGTCAATCTTCTTATTCAAATCAGAATTTGAATAAGATATGATATAGATATAACGTTTGATTAAATAAAAAAAGAGGGGAAAGGAGAAAAGAATTTCTAAAAATCGGATTTCTAAAAAAATGGATTGATTCTCGAATCCGATTGAATCCAATGGTTTACGTTATGGAAGAAAGACATGTATATGTGATATTAGATATTGGCTGGTTCTCTATGAACTAAAGATATATTTTAGTTGCCCTACTGTTGTGTGCGAGTTTCAATAGAAGTCTTTCCGTATTCTTATGGCTGTGAATTGGATGAATAAAGAGATGAAATCAAGAAAAGATGTAAGACTGGAAATAACAGTTCGGAACCAAGAAATGGAAGAACGAAAGTTCTATGGATTCAAAAAAATTCTGTGTATAGAAACAGATATCGGAGTCCTGAATATATGATATTCTTACTTAAACTCGAAGTTCTTAGTTCCTTTGACAGGATGAATCCTATTGATGGAATAATTAAGTCATAATTCATTGGTTGAGTGTATCATTAACCATTTATTTTTGTTGGTATGAGGAACTTATCATGAATCCACTGATTTCTGCTGCTTCCGTTATTGCTGCTGGATTGGCCGTAGGGCTTGCTTCTATTGGACCTGGAGTTGGTCAAGGGACTGCTGCGGGTCAAGCCGTAGAGGGTATCGCAAGACAGCCCGAGGCAGAGGGGAAAATACGCGGTACTCTATTGCTTAGTCTAGCTTTTATGGAAGCTTTAACTATTTATGGGTTGGTTGTAGCATTAGCACTTTTATTTGCGAATCCTTTTGTTTAAATCAAAAAATATGTATTTTTCGGATTTTAGGGCCTTGGATTTCTTGTTTGCTTTTTCAAATTGGATCAAGATATCATTCCTACAATTCCTTATTCGTTTAGAAAATAACCTATGGGAGGGGCTGATTTGCAGATGAGTAATTAGAATACCCTCTTGCTTTCATCCTTCGCCTTCGTGGAAACTCTTTTTATGAGGTCTTAAGGGGTAGTTCCTATTTTCGAACTCGAATACTTTTTCTTTTTGACTTGACTTCAAAAAAAAACAAAGAATAAATAAAAA